CTAGTTCCATTTGTGGTAAAAGTGGAAATAGTAGTAAAAAAGCCGGAAGGAGTATACGACAAAGTTCTACTAATCTGGATGTAACTCAAAAATACAAGCATTTGTGGGTTCAATGCGAAAATTGTTATGGATTAAATTATAAGAAATTTTTTAAATCAAAAATGAATCTTTGTGAACAATGTGGATATCATTTGAAAATGAGTAGTTCTGATAGAATCGAACTTTCGATCGATCGGGGTACTTGGGAGCCTATGGATGAAGACATGGTTTCTCTGGATCCCATTCAATTTCATTCGGAGGAGGAGCCTTATAAAAATCGTATCGATTCTTATCAAAGAAAGACAGGATTAACCGAGGCTGTTCAAACAGGCATAGGGCAATTAAACGGTATTTCCGTAGCAATAGGGGTTATGGATTTTCAGTTTATGGGGGGTAGTATGGGATCCGTAGTCGGGGAGAAAATTACCCGTTTGATTGAATATGCTACTAAAGAATTTCTACCTCTTATTATAGTGTGTGCTTCCGGAGGGGCACGTATGCAAGAAGGAAGTTTGAGCTTGATGCAAATGGCTAAAATATCTTCTGCTTTATATGATTATCAATCAAATAAAAAGTTATTCTATGTACCAATCCTTACATCTCCTACTACTGGTGGGGTGACAGCCAGTTTTGGTATGTTGGGGGATATCATTATTGCCGAACCCAATGCCTACATTGCCTTTGCGGGTAAAAGAGTAATTGAACAAACATTGAATAAAACAGTACCCGAAGGTTCACAAGCGTCTGAGTATTTATTCCAGAAGGGTTTATTCGATCTAATCGTACCACGTAATCCTTTAAAAGGCGTTCTGAGTGAGTTATTTCAACTCCACACTTTCTTTCCTTTGAATCAAAATTAGAACATTAAGTCCATTATTTTGAGCAAACAAGTAATTCGTTTATCGGAATACAAGTGAAATTGAGACGAATGGGTTTTCTTTGTTGACATAAGATCTAATTGTATAACGAATCAAAAGTCACATAAAATCGGAAATTTGACCCTTTTTCTATATTCCTGATTATTGATCAAGAAGTCTCTATTAACAAGATAAAAGATGAAATTCTTTTTTTCGTGAAATTAGGCAAATAAAAAAATCTTCTTCTCGTCATATATAATTAAATTAAAATCTAGAAAATATAGTATAGAATTTTTTATCTTTCTATAGCGTACGATAATCCTATTTTGACTAAGAATCCCTGCTGGATGGGATTCTAACAAACCCTTGAATCAATATAAATAGAATAATCAATATAAATAGAATCTAATTCATTAAAAAAAACTTTTTGCTTAGTGAATGAAATTCGAAGACAAGAGCAAAAAATGAAGAAAATAATATCTCATCCATATCCTCTCAAATTTTTCATGTAGAAAGATGAAAAACTACATTATATACTCACTTAGACTTAGATAGTAGATACTTATATTATTTTTAATTAATAATTAATTCTTAATAGATATAGATATTAATAAAAATTTTAAGTAGTAATAATTCCAATTTAGAATTATCAAATTATAATCAAATCAAATTATTATAATATAAATACTATATATTATATTATTATATTTTTATTATATTATATATATAAGTAAGATAAGATATAAGTAAGATCTTTATATATATTATATAATAAGATAAGATATCTTTATATTATAAATAATATATATTATAAATATAAAATCTAAATAATAATAACAGGTACAAATAGTAAATCGAGGTACCCATTCTATGACAAATCTTAATTTTCCCTCTGTTTTGGTCCCTTTAGTAGGCCTAGTATTTCCGGCAATCGCAATGGCTTCTTTATTTCTTCATGTTCAAAAAAACAAGATTGTTTAGAGCCGAGGGCGCAAAATCTTATTTTTTTTTTTCAAAACTGACGCTTGTATCATAACACAGATATCCATTTAGCTAAATATGGTATAAGAGGCTTCCGTCGAAATCTCCCCAAAATGCTATTAGCTAGTTTCAAATAGACCCGAATCGCCGAATAGCTGAACTGTAAAGTTGGTCTATCTATATACATGTGGCTATCTTTAGTGAGTCATACGAAGGGTGTGTTATTAGTTTAGATCTAACCAATTTAATGAATTACTCCTAAAGGTTCACATCAAACTAGTGCTAGTTGATGCGAGTTACTTCGGAAATAAACGGCAAATTCATTTGGGGTATTCTCTCAATTCCAAAAAAAGCAACCGGATCAAGTATGAGTTGTCGATCAGAACATATATGGATAGAACCTATAACGGGGGCTCGAAAAACAAGTAATTTCTGCTGGGCTGTTATCCTTTTTTTAGGTTCATTAGGATTCTTGTTGGTTGGAACCTCGAGTTATCTTGGTAGAAATTTGATATCTTTATTTCCGTCTCAGCAAATAGTTTTTTTTCCACAAGGGATTGTGATGTCTTTCTATGGGATCGCGGGTCTTTTTATTAGCTCCTATTTGTGGTGCACAATTTCGTGGAATGTAGGTAGTGGTTATGATCGATTTGATAGAAAAGACGGAATAGTGTGTATCTTTCGTTGGGGATTCCCTGGAAAAAATCGTCGGGTCTTCCTCCGATTTCTTATAAAAGATATTCAGTCCGTCAGAATAGAAGTTAAAGAGGGTATTTATGCTCGTCGTGTCCTTTATATGGATATCAGAGGCCAGGGAGCCATTCCATTGACTCGTACTGATGAGAATTTTACTCCACGGGAAATGGAACAAAAAGCTGCTGAATTGGCTTATTTCTTGCGTGTACCTATTGAAGTATTTTAACAAATCAGCTGAGAAATTAATGCTTTCTCGCGGGAGGGCAAAAAAGCAAGAATCCTCTTTTTCTATAAAATAACTTAATTGGGGTTTCTTCAGAACATTCATTCGAGTCAAAGCAGACATATATGGAACAAGTATAAAAAAACCTTTTTGTGCTCCTTAATGACGAAAAATTTGGATCTCTTATAATGTAGCCAATTTATTTATGTCGTTTTTTGTCACTCATTTTTCACAATATTTTTCAGAAAATTACCTCAATTATTCTATCGATGACTACTCATAGTCAGTTAAATTTTTTCGAAATATTAGAGGTTTTTTTTATATAATGATAGAAAAGGAGTTCTTTTGTCTCAAAATCTGAATACTATTCATATTCATTATTTAAAGTGGTTTTTCCGGGCGTTCATCGAAAAGAGATATATGCTTCGAATTTAACTGATTGAGATATAGGGAAACAATTTTTATTATATTATTTATTCATATATATTCATTCGAATTTTTCATCTTTTTCCGTATTTTTTTCTAGATTCAAGGCCTAACCACGAAATCACAAATAAAAAAGAGTGAATAGATTCATAGGTTTGATAACTTGTAATAGAACTATGCGTGAGAGAAATATTAGATTACATAGAGTCGACGAATGAGATGGGTTCATTAACAATTCACAGATGAAAAAATGGCAAAAAAGAAAGCATTCACTCCTCTTTTATATCTTGCATCTATAGTATTTTTGCCCTGGTGGATTTCTCTCTCCTTTCAAAAAAGTCTGGAATCATGGGTTACTAATTGGTGGAACACTAGGCAATCCGAAACTTTTTTGAATGATCTTGAAGAAAAGAGTATTCTAGAAAAATTCATAGAATTAGAGGAACTCCTCTTCTTAGAGGAAATGATCAAGGAATACTCGGAGACACATCTACAAAACCTTCGTATAGGAATTCACAAAGAAACAATCCAATTAATCAAGATACACAACGAGGGTCGTATTCATACGATTTTGCACTTCTCGACAAATATAATATGTTTCATTATTCTAAGTGGTTATTCTATTTTGGGTAATAAAGAACTCGTTATTCTTAATTCTTGGGCTCAAGAATTCCTATATAACTTAAGTGACACAATAAAAGCTTTTTCTCTTCTTTTATTAACTGATTTATGTATCGGATTTCATTCGCCCCATGGTTGGGAACTGATGATTGACTTTGTCTACAAGGATTTTGGATTTGTTCATAATGATCAAATTATATCTGGCCTTGTTTCCACTTTTCCAGTCATTCTAGATACAATTTTAAAATATTGGATTTTCCGTTATTTAAATCGCGTATCTCCGTCACTTGTAGTGATTTATCATTCAATGAATGACTGAAAAATTATCTACCTAATCCAATTATAATGTTTCTTACTTTGCAGTTGTACATAAGCAAAGCATTGAAAATCGCTTTCTATTTCTACCCATCCCGGAGATTCATCCTATATTCCTATATATATTAATCGAGTCAAAACAAATTATTCCAGTAAATAACAGAATCGTGGATAGGAAACTCCATTAGTGACCTACCCAAATTTATTGTATAAATATATTTTCGGGATCAATGGTTGGACCATGCAAACTAGAAATACTTTTTCTTGGATAAAGGAACAAATTACTCGATCTATTTCCATATCGCTCATGATATATATCATCACTCGTACATCCATTTCAAATGCATATCCCATTTTTGCACAGCAGGGTTATGAAAATCCACGAGAAGCGACTGGACGTATTGTATGCGCCAATTGCCATTTAGCTAATAAACCGGTGGATATTGAGGTTCCGCAAGCGGTACTTCCCGATACTGTATTTGAAGCAGTTGTTCGAATTCCTTATGATATGCAAGTGAAACAAGTTCTTGCTAATGGTAAAAAAGGAGCCCTGAATGTGGGGGCTGTTCTTATTTTACCAGAGGGTTTTGAATTAGCCCCTCCCGATCGTATTTCCCCCGAGATAAAAGAAAAGATGGGCAATGTGTCTTTTCAGAGCTATCGCCCCAATCAAAAAAATATTCTTGTCATAGGCCCTGTTCCTGGTCAGAAATATAGTGAAATCACCTTTCCTATTCTTTCCCCCGACCCCGCTACTAAGAAAGACACCCACTTCTTAAAGTATCCTATATACGTAGGCGGAAACAGGGGAAGGGGCCAAATTTATCCTGACGGGAGCAAGA